TTCTCGTGGATTTTCATAACCCTGTTGTGCAAAAATGGGATATGCGTTTGAAATGGATGTCCGAGTTATGATATATATCATCAGTGATATGGAAATAGATCGAGTAATCTCTTTCTTTATCCAAGAAAAGGTATTTTTCATTTGCATGGTTCAATCATTGATCCCGAAAATTTCTACAATAAAATTAGGTAGGTTGCTTGTATAGTCCCTATCCACAATTCTGCTATTTACTGAAATAATTTTACTGGAATATATAGGCGTAGGAGAAATCCTCGTCCGGGTCGAAAGGGTAAGTACGTCTTGAAACGTTTTGCTTATGTAAAATATTCTCAGTCATTCATTGAATGATAAATCACTACAAGTGACGGAGATACACGATTTAAATAACGAAAAATCCAATATTTAAAAATTGTATCTAGAATGACTGGAAAAGTGGAAACAAGACCAGATATAATTTGATCGTTATGAGCAAATCCAAAATCTTTGGAGACATAACCAATCATTAGTTCCCAACCGTGGGGCGAATGGAATCCGATACATAAATCAGTTAATAAAAGAATAGAAAAAGCTTTTATTGTGTCACTTAAGTTATATAGAAATTCTTGCACCCAAGAGTTAAGAATAAGAAGTTCTTTATTACCCAGAATAGAATAACCGCTGAAAATTATGAAACAGATTATATTTGTCGATAAGTGCAAAATCGTATGGATATGATCCTCATTGTGCATCTTGATCAAGTGGATCATTTCTTTGTGGATTCCTATACGAAGTGTTTGTCGATGTGTTTCCGGGTATTCTTTTATCATTTCGTCCAAGAGTAAGAGTTCTTCTAATTCTATTAATTTTTCTAGAATACGATTTTCTTGCATATCAGTCAAAAAAGTTTCAGATTGCCTAGTATTCCACCAATTACTAACCCAAGATTCAAGACCTTTATTAAATAAGAGGGAGATCCACCAGGGAAAAAATACTATAGATGTAAGATATAAAAGAGGAAGAAATGATTTCTTTTTTGCCATTTTTTCATCTGTGAATTTGAATTGTTAATGAACCCGCCGCATTCGACGAATCTCGGCGATCTAATCTTTTTCTATCAACCCTAAGTTCTATTACAAGGCGGCGAAGCTATTTTATTTGTATTATTTGTAATTCGGCGGTTAGTCCTTGAATCTAGAAAGAATACAGAAATAGAATAAGAGCCCACTTCGAATGAAGAAATCATTAAAAAAATCTTGTTTCCAGATACCTCAATTGATCAAATTCGAAGCTTTTTCGATGAATCCCAGAAAGAACCACGTCAAGTAATGAATATTATTCGGATTTCGAGCCAAAGGAATACCCTTTCTAGCAAAATATAAAATATTTCATTTCGAAAAAAAAAGCAATTTCGTCGGTTACCCGCAGTCATAATCCAGGAAAAGTGGAAAGAGATTTCTGAAGAATATTGTTTTGATCAAAAATGAGTGGAAAAACAATACAGAAATGTTCTCGTTAAAAGAATTTATTCTTCAGTTCAAGTAAATTTCAAAAAACTTCAATTGGTACGCGCAAGAAATAGGCCAATTCGGCAGCTTTTTGTTCAATTTCTCGCGGAGTCAAATTATCATCACTACGCGTCAAGGGAATGGCCCCCTGCCCTTTGATTTCCATATAAAGGACACGGCGAGCATAAATACCCTCTTTAACTTCTATTCTGATGGATTGAATATCTTTCATACGGAATCGTAGGAAGATACGACGATTTTTTCCAGGGAATCCCCAACGAAAAATACACACTATTCCTTCTTTTCTATCGAATCGATCATAGCCGCTACCCACATTCCAAGAAATTGTGCACCACAAATAAGAACTAATAAAGAGACCCGCGATTCCGTAGAAAGACATCACGATCCCCTGCGGAAAAAAATGGATTTGCTGAGACGAAACTAAAGATATCAAATTCTTACCGAGATAACTGGAAGTTCCAACCAATACGAATCCTAATGAACCTAAAAAAAGGATAAAGGCCCAGCAGAAATTACTTATTTTTCGAGACCCCACTATAAGTTCTAGCCATATATGTTCTGATCGCCAACTCATACTAGATCCAGTTGCATTTTATTGGAATTTAGAAAATAGTCCAAACGGATTTGACTTTGCTTTTTTTGTTTCCGAAGTAACTCTCATCAACTAGCGCCATTCTGATGTAACCCTTGCGAAGTAATTCATCGAATCGGTTAGGGCTAAAATAATAACATCCAATTTCTATTTTCTATGATCTCCTATAAGATATATCTACATATAGATAGATTGACTTTACATTTCAGCTATCCGCCCCGATTCCGATGAAAATAGCCAGAACTCATTTAGCCATACAAAAGAGCTCCTCCGTTTCTGTTCGGAAGAAGCCGGATGTTATACCATATTATATTAAATAAATATCCGTATTATCTATATCGAAGTCTTAATTGAAAAGAATAGATCAGATTGGGACCCATTGGATCTAACCAATCTTGTTGTTTTCAACATGAAGAGATAAAGAAGCCATTGCAATTGCCGGAAATACCAGGCCCACTAAAGGCACAAAAATAGAGGGGAAGTCTGTCATAGAATGGGGTACCTCCATGGAATATTTGTACCTGTTATTGTTATAAAGATATCTTATAATAATTATAATTCGTATATAATTATACTAAGTATATCTAAGTGAGTATATATAATAAATAAGTGCAAGGAGTGTATAATTAAATAAATGAGACTTATTCATCTTCATCTTTCTACATGAAATAAAAAAGTATATCTATGAGAATCCATTCTTGTCGTAAAATTGGAATTCTCATTTTTATTTCCGTTTTGATTTTATATTTCTTACAAACAAATTCCCGAAAGATTCATTAGGATTTGATCCAACAACGGGGATTCTTAGTCAAAATAAAGATTTCTGGGGAGATATAGTCGAAAGATACTCTTTATTTTCTATACAAGAAGGAAAAAGAAAATTCAATTTATTTGCCTAATTGGAATTGCGCATCGCATAAGGATGAATTTTCTTTTATCTTGTTCATAGGGGGTTCCTGATTAGTAATCAGGAATATCGAGATAAAAGAAATTGTCCGCATGATTCTTTCTACAATTTACAAATTACAAATACAATTGAATCTTATTTCACCAAAGAAAAAATACATTCTTCGGATTTTTACTTTGAGTCAGATAAACTAACTATTTATTCACTACAAATAAACTAATTTTACTTAGGGCTCTCCTTAATGAATATTAATTAATTGAATTTGAATTCAAAGGAAAAAAAGCGTGAAACTTCAATAACTCACTCAAAACACCCTTTAAAGGATTACGTGGTACAATTGGATCGAATAAGCCCTTATGGAATAAATATTCAGCCCCTTGTGAACCTTCAGGAACTGTCTTATTCAATGTTTGTTCAATTACTCTTTTACCTGCGAATGCGATGTAGGCATTAGGTTCTGCAATAATGATATCCCCCAACATACCAAAGCTGGCCGTCACACCACCAGTAGTAGGGGATGTAAGGATAGATACATAGAATAACTTTTTATTCGATTGATAATCATATAAAGCAGAAGAAATTTTAGCCATTTGAATCAAGCTCAAACTTCCTTCTTGCATACGTGCCCCCCCAGAAGCACACACTAGAATAAGAGGTAAAAATTGATTGGTAGCATACTCGATCAAACGTGTGATTTTCTCGCCGACTACGGATCCCATACTACCCCCCATAAACTGAAAATCCATAACTCCAACTGCTATGGGAATACCATTTAGTCGACCTGTGCCTGTTTGAACAGCTTCGGGTAATCCTGTCTTTCTTTGATAAGAATCAATACGATCTTTATAAGGGTCTTCCTCCGAATGAAATTCAATAGGATCTAGAGAAACCATGTCTTCATCCATAGGATCCCAAGTGCCTGGATCAATCAAAAGGTCGATTCGATCTGAACTAGTCATTTTCAAATGATATCCACATTGTTCACAAATATTCATTTTGGACTTAAAAAATTTCTTATAATTTAATCCATAACAATGTTCGCATTGAACCCACAAATGCCTATATTTTTGACTCAAATCGGGATCGGAATTATTAGAATTTTCTGTTATATTGAAATCAATAGTATTCTCGAGAGTTCTTATATTGGAGCTACCCCCCTCATTACTATTTGCACTTTCATCACTTTCACCGCAAATGTAACTATAAATGTAACTCTCGCTGGAATTGTCACTACCCCTTAAAACGGGCCCCTCAATACAGATTTCAGAACGAAGATAAGAGTCAATGCAACTATTAATGTGAGTATTCCAAGTATATTTAGTATCATACATGTACCAATCATAGTGAGGATCGTCATTCTTAGAGCCACTCTTCAGATAACTAGAATTCCAATAACGAAAAAAAGAACTTTCTATTTCACTCAGGAAATAAGGATCATTGTCAATCTCAAAAATGTGATTTTGAATATCAAAATGGACGGAATAAAGATCCTTATTACTATCTCTAACTAAAAACGTGTCATCAGAGATCAAATTCCGAATGTCCCTGACATCCACTAAAGGATCAACATTACTATAACTAGAACTATCACTCCAACTATGAATCTTTTTATCTGTATCATTTATAACCGGACCTTTACTTACACCGGTATTTTCAATAGGACGAACAAGCCTATCGATTGATGTACTTAGACCACGCCTGTATTCTAATTTCCCTTTAGACAACATCGAATTGAACCACCATTTTTCCATAGAGTCCTCTTGTCCCTATTTCCATGAAAATACAAGAGATGAATAGTCATTCGATGAAAAATCATTTGAATATTTCATTTCATATCAGAATAAGCATATGGATCTAATCACAAGCACGAGGATTATTAACTAATAAAATGAGGAGTGAGAAAAATATGATTCTCTTTTTTTTGGTTTGTGAGAACCCGGAGTCTTACTGCCCTATAACTATATATGATATGAGAGTTATGATCTAATATTATTAT